ATTTTATTATATTACAGATTTATTGGGTACAGCACATGCTCTATCAAAATGGATATTTTCTATATTCAATATTCAATCTATTCAATGAAAAATTGTCAAAATTCAAGCACGAAAATTTCCTGCAAATTACCTATAGGCATCATATACAGATAAGAAGATAATACTGTGTAACAATTTTTATGGGATTTACATATACCCATAATTACTGTTATAATTGAAATTGAGATGGATTTTTTTATTGAAAAAAAAATAAATAAAGAATGATTAGTTATGTATCAATTTTGCTTTTCTTATATCATTAGGGAAATGCAATTTTCGATTCAAATTCAAGAACCTTTCATGAATTCACAGTCAATAGTTAACGGTTCAAATTTGTCCTGAATTTTTTCTTTTGTAACTGAAAATCCACATTTGATTGTTCAATCGAACAATAGAAAAGGGATGCGATATTGTGTGTTTTAAGATACTATACAATCAATCGAAGGGATGGATTCAATCCAAACAAAAAAGAAAGGATTTCTTTTAGGTAACGGATTAAGGAAAACGGGATTCAAAATACAAGTAAAATAAAAAAAGCAAAAGGGAAATTTGTTTCATATATTTTGTATCCTTTTGGCGGCATGGCCGAGCGGTAAGGCGGGGGACTGCAAATCCTTTTTCCCCAGTTCAAATCTGGGTGTCGCCTAATGAACAAAAGAATCGAAATACCTTATTCCGTTTTGCTGATATAACTTGTCAATTTTTTTTTTCCAACAGAAGCAAGCGGAGGAAAAGGACTCTTGATACTTGCTTGATTCTAAGCATCCGGGGGGGTTGTTTTGTTCTAGAAAATGCTGTCAATACTTGTGTCTAGGGTTTAAGGAAAAATTATAGTAGTGAAAAAGACCTGGTAAATCTTGATATGATAACCCTTCTACTACTAATGTCTGGGTTTTGAATTAGATTGGATAACCGGACGGCGAATCAAATTCAATTTTGAGTTGCGGAAAGGGCGGAAGATACTTTGTATACATACTCATGAAAGTCTTTGAGTACTCCGGCATTCATTCAATATTAATTAGATTGAACGGCTAATTGGCTTTTACTTAGAAATATATTATTGAAATATATTATTTATATATTTCCACCTATTCTATTCTATATATTTATATATATATTAATATTCTATATATTCTATATTGATTATATATATATTCTATATTGATTATTTATATATATTATTAATATATATTATTATTAGAATTTATTCTATATTGATTATATTGATTATTTATATATATATTATTATTAGAATTTTTTATTCTAATTTATCTTTATATAATAAAATTATATAAAGATATTTTGATTTTATTTATATATATATATAATTTATATAATTTTTATATTTATATATAAGTTGATATATATAATTATATAAAATACTAATATAATTATAAAATACTAATATAATACTAAAATAATACTAAAGATATAATAAAGGACAAAAACAAAAAGCAAATTTTACTTTTCAGTACCCTCTAGTCAAGAACGTAATAGGACGTCTTCGATTCTTTCATAGAAAGAATGAAAAACTCGGAGAAGGTAAGGATTAGATCAAATGGAAAAATGGGAAAGAAATAGAGTATCCGATAGATAGTGATCTATCTTGATTATCTATTTTTTTACTTAATGAAATGAAGGGAAACAAAAGAATAGGTCTTCTTATTTCTACATATTAGTAACATTCCTTTGATACTTTAAAGTTTAAAGGGGGTTTCCACGTATTTTGCTTGTGCTTAATGTTTTTCGATTATAATAGAAATCTTATTTATAATTATAAGAACTTGTTATAATTGGATTTATTGGATTGTTTCATCAACGGGGCAGAATTCCTTTTTGACTCTGTGCCAGTGATTTTCCTATTATTAATGAACAATAATTGAATAATTCCTTCATATTCATAGAGATAGAGGACATAATTCACATGGATATAGTAAGTCTCGCTTGGGCTGCTTTAATGGTAGTCTTTACATTTTCCCTTTCACTTGTAGTATGGGGAAGAAGTGGACTCTAGAAGTACTACTAATTGAGTTTAGGAATCAAACTGTATCAATTTTTTTATAGATCATTCTGCAAAGCTTTTTTTTTTTTACTTTTTTTTTGTTTCCCTCTTTACTGTTCAAAGAGAAAAGAAAATAGTTCTGTTATTACATTACGTGGATACACTTTTTTTATGGGAAAGAATATAGACATATTGCTTGTCCAACGAGATACTACACAAAATAAAATATTGTCTTGGACAAGTCACATATTGCGCACTTACTGTTTGTTTTATTATTTTATATAAATTGGATTTATGCTATGTTTGCTTTATTAAACTCATTTCATATCATGGTTCAAACGTTAAAAATCGGTGAGGTTTACGAATCCTTTTCGAAATCCGAAGAAGGTCCTGCGGAACCTCTGGATCCTCTGTCAACTACTCAATCAATGACTTCTTCGTCGGAATGCTAACAAAAAAAAAAGATTACTTGATTTTCTTTGAGTATACCCATACCTTTTTTTCCTTCATTGATTCTTTCTTTCAATGGATATCGGGATTCATATTCAAAAGAATTCGAAATCTAGGAATTAGAATCATAAAAGTAAGAGGAATCTTTCGATTATTTCAGATTAATTGGAATCAACACAAATCCACTAGAAATAGATGAAGCAAATAAATTTAATCGGGCCACGACACTATATTATATATAATTGATATATATATGAAGATAATAATGTAGGTTGATATATATATTAAATTAACATGTATCTTCATACAGTGAACTTTATCTTTATACAGTACAATAACAATATTAGATAGTATGGTAGAAAGAAAAATATCTTTCTTTCTACCTTACATACTATCGTCTCTCATTGAATACTACTGATTCTAGTTTGCTCATTTCATTTAACACGCAAAATTGGAATCTTCTTCATTTTTTTTCTTCTCTTCAATCATTAATAATAACTAAAAACTCAAATTTCATTCAAATTAATCATTTTGACTTACTGTTTTTACATATATTATAAGTAAAAAAGCAGTCGGAACTAGAATGAACAGTGCAGTAGCAATAAATGCGAGAATATTTACTTCCATAATCTCATCGTTTCATTTTTCTTTAATTCGCAATAACTCGGGATTTAATCCCATAGAGATGAGAAATCTTTCACCTGTAAATCCAATGGGATGAATTCCATTTCGATGGAATTACTCGGATCAATATCATGAATAACAATATCTGAGCTCTCAAATCGATTTATCGTCAAGAATTGAATAGTATAACATAGGAAGATCTTTTATCCATATATCCATACCGAATTCAAAAGTGGATTCCTGATCCAATCAAAAATTCCTTTCCTTTAATGTAAATTTTTATTTATCATTTTTTTTCCATTCTTTCTTTTCTATAACCTACTTCCTTTCTTGTACAATCATCTAACCGCCTTTACACTTACCATTGATTCTAAACAAACCCAAACAAACAATCGAAGCGGAAAATCAAATAAAAAGAAGAGGGATTCCCGTTGGGAATGAAATTATGCTATTTGTATTCCCTTTCACAGAAAAATGGAGAGATGAATTGATGTATTTTATTATTGGATTTGGATCCGTCGGGACTGACGGGGCTCGAACCCGCAGCTTCCGCCTTGACAGGGCGGTGCTCTAACCAATTGAACTACAATCCCAGGGAAATCCCATATAAAAATAAAGTGGACAGTATACATATTCTTATGATTTCATTGAAATCCTTTCGATTTAGATTTTAGATTACAATTGTCGTGTTGTAACAGAAAAGCGAGTGATATATTGATATCCATATGGATATGCACTTTAGCGAAAGCGGCATGGATTACTAATAATCTTTTGGTTATTGCCAAATCAATTGGATAATCAATCTTTCAATGAAAAAAGTCTTTTTTTCATGACTCTTTTCCTTAGACTTTATTAGACTTTACACTTACAGATGCTGATATGAATCTAGATCATTATCAAAATCAGAATTTGTTGGCAAAAAAAAAAATAGAAATAGAGTAAATAAATAGGGATAGGGATATATCAGAAAAAGGGCTAGGGATATATCAGAAAATTGGACTTTTTTTTTCCGATTTGGATCGAGCATTTCTGGAGAACAACAAATGAGTTATATCATTTTGTTGTGGATTGGCGAATTATTGGGCCGAGCTGGATTTGAACCAGCGTAGACATATTGCCAACGAATTTACAGTCCGTCCCCATTAACCGCTCGGGCATCGACCCCGGAAGAATCAATTTGAGGCTTATTAAGAATCCATGATCAACTTCCTTTTGTAGTACCCTACCCCCAGGGGAAGTCGAATCCCCGCTGCCTCCTTGAAAGAGAGATGTCCTGAACCACTAGACGATGGGGGCATACTTGCCCGACCGCCATCATACTATGATCATAGTATGAATAGTTTTTTGAAATTGTCAATATAATGGAATGTATGCCTCAATCCAAAGAATCTTTCTGTCTTTATATATATATATATAATCTTTCTGTCTTTTCTGTCTTTATATATATATATATAATTTTCTTATTCATCATTTATATTCATGAATCGCTCATTCTAATCGCCATTCTCTAATTCCATAAACAAATCTATTTTCTTTTTTTTTTTTCTATTTATAATTTCTATTATATATATATATATATTTTATATTTTAATTTATTATATTAAATATTAATATTTATTAATATTTATATTAATATTTATTATATTAATATATTAATTTAATTATTATATTATTTTATATTATTTATTTTCATTTTTTTTATTAGATTTATTAGAATTCTTTTTATTATTATTTAATTATTATTACAATTATTATTCTCTAAGAATTGGGTTCAGGGGACAAGCCGAATCTCTTTATCAATGATTCGATGAAATATTTTTGCTCTATGTTGAATTGGTAGGTACATGTCTCAATCAAATGAATTTCGTTATGTTATAATGGCAAA